TATGACTATTCTATGGACCCCCCTTGTTCTGAAATAATCCACTGAACAAGGGTTAGTATTTGTTCTATTCTATTGGTAATAATGAAACAATTCTATTCGTAGGAACAAAGAGAAGCAGATTTATTCTATACCCGATAAGTACCAATACGCAATGGGTGGTTGATACCATTTTCTATCAGTAAATGTGTCCTTCCTTATTCCTCATTAAAAGGCCCTATTCATCAAAATTTTCCTTTATTTCTTCTTTTGTCTTTCTTTATGAATTTTTCTAATCTATGGATAAAATAAATACAATAAAACCAATATTATAAAGACAATAAAATAATGTTGTTACGTTTCCACATCAAAGTAAAATATAGTACTTAGTTCTTTTTTCTTTCAATTAATGCCTATTGGTGTTCCAAAAGTACCTTTCCGAAGTCCTGGAGAGGAAGATGCATCTTGGGTTGACGTATAGTGCGACTTGTCAGATATATTGGGTCATATGGGATTTCCCCGTTCTCTCCCCCGATCGAGACATCCTCTGTTTCGCCCAAGAAAGATAAATTGAATCATCAAAAATTTGGAGCGTGAAGCGCAATTAGATCAATTGTTTGGGGGATTCACATTACTATTATCAATTAGAATAATTTATGGTTGGCTTGGTTGGACTAAAAAATGAAGTATCCAGGCTCCGTTTAGAAAAAACCCAATTAGTATGGTAATATATCTATGATTACTACTTGTATCATAAATGATTCCTGTTTGGTATTTGGAAAGAGATCCTATTTGTCAAGCGAGGGAATCTCAAACTAAATACTTGGTGAAAGGTATGAAATGAATTGAAAAAAAAAAGAAAGTCATAACAAAAAGAAATGGTAATGAGAAGATTTTTCCTATATGTGCAAATCAAAATCGGGCGGATCTTTACCCGGAGTAGAGCATAAACCTAAAAAGATGAAAGAGACCCATTCAGGAACAAGAAAATACCATCGTGATTTTGATTGAATCTCGATGAAACAATACATCAATGAGAAGTTAATTCGATAAGTTTAGTGACTTTTTTTCTATTATAAGGAAGAAAGAAGTTCAAATTCGTCTTTATTGAAAAATCGAAGAAAAAGTCCTTTCATTAGAAGTCAGAAAAAACCTGCTATGAAAAAAGAATAGGAACAAAGAAAGAGGACTTGAATCTATACATTGATTCTTTTTTTTTCGCAATTATTTTTTGAACCGTATGCGTCAAAAGGTGCATGTACGGTTCCTAAGGGATACAATTTTACCCTAATCAACCGACTTTATCGAGAAAGATTACTTTTTTTAGGCCAAGAAGTTGATAGCGAGATCTCGAATCAACTTATCGGTCTTATGGTATATCTCAGTATCGAGGATGATACCAAAGATCTGTATTTGTTTATAAACTCGCCTGGCGGATGGGTAATACCTGGAGTAGCTATTTACGATACTATGCAATTTGTGCGACCAGATGTCCATACAATATGCATGGGATTAGCCGCGTCAATGGGATCTTTTATCTTGGTTGGAGGAGAAATTACCAAACGTCTAGCATTCCCTCACGCTTGGCGCCAATGAGGTTTTTTTTATTTGAGAGAAAAAAGAAGACTATGCCTTCGCCATATGAATATTAAGTAATAATAGCATGGCACTTCGAATTCGATATGCAAAATTTTTGTATTGTTTTTTTTTTTCAAAAGATTCGATTATGTATCGAGAGAGTAGTATGAGATAAAAGGTATTTCCGATTTCTCTTATCTATCGGGAGTCCAGTTCAGCGTCACAAACTTTTTTGTTTTCACACCGAAGGGCTCTTAAAAATATTTATGTTATAAAAAAAGAGGGCGAAAAAAAAACAAGATTTTTCCTTATTTGATTGGATCAAAAAGAAACTTTGGGATTGCTGAATCAAAGACAAAAAAAAGAATCAATTTCAAAATAGAAAGCAACGGAGCCATCATAGTATTTTTTAACTCCTCTGAAAGGAAGGGTGGCAATTTGATCATTTATCCATCTGGGTCTGATAGATTCTATTTTTCTCTTTCTTCAATGGAAGGTTAGGGGTCAATTTTATTGTAGAGCCGTATGCAATGCACAAAAGATAATGCCCGTACGGTTGTTCAATTCTATCTTTTTTTTCCTATTATTCTTTATCTTTCTTTCTTTTCTCTTCGTTTCATCACGCGAGATAGAGAACTGTTATATCATCAGGGTAATGATCCATCAACCTGCTAGTTCTTTTTATGAGGCACAAACGGGAGAATTTATCCTGGAAGCGGAAGAACTGCTGAAACTACGCGAAACCCTCACAAGGGTTTATGTACAAAGAACGGGCAAACCCTTATGGGTTGTATCTGAAGACATGGAAAGAGATGTTTTTATGTCAGCAACAGAAGCCCAAGCTTATGGAATTGTTGATCTTGTAGCAGTTGAATGAAAATAAGATGGATTTTCTAAAAATCCGTGATTTGAGATTTTATCTACGAGTTTAATATTCTATTAAATA